AGAAAGGCTCCAGAAGATGTTGATCGTAAATAACAGGATTGTTTATGAAAAAAAACTAATAAAAATTCACATTCAGATACATAAGAATTGTACAAGAACCAAAATAGTCTTTTATTTTCTTTTGAAAAAACATAAATAGTTTTATTACTCTGAATAGTTTTATTCAGATTCTGATATTTATGTAGAAAGAATCGCAATAAATGTAAAGAGGGAACATCTTGAATCCAGCATTGAAGGATTTGAACCAAAATTTCAAAATGGATAGGATGGGGTATTAGTATATCTGAAACATTATTTAAATGAGATAATTTGTCCTCTAAAAAAGGAAATATTGAATGAATAGATCCTAAATTCTGAGATTTTGGTATTTCTTTTTCTTCGGAGGAAGATACTAATCGTCGCGAGAATGGAATTTCCACAATGACTGAAAAACCCTTTGATACCATTTGAGAATAAAAAAAATGAGAATAAAAATAATTGGTGTGTCCACCGAATCTATTTTGATTAGAATCATTAACCAAATAAATCAAAAAATTCTGTTGATACATTCGAATAATTAAACGTTTTACAAGTACTAAACTAAATTTATTGTCATAACCAATAAATTCGATAGGTTCGTAAAAAATCGAACCATTTAAACTATCATCATGAGCAAGTGTGTAAATATCCTCCTGCAAGAGAAGCGGATATAGGAAGTGTTGTTGCGGAGATCTATCTTTTTTTAAATACCCTTGTAATTCTTCCATTTACATTTTTCTACTTGAAACAGAGACACAAGACAGGAGGCATTTCTTGGGTTATCAAATGATACATAGTGCAATATGGTCCGAACAGGGTATATAATTACAGTATATATAGTTAATAAATTAAAGATAGACCCCGGAGACCTAGAATCCAATCAACAGGATCCTTTTCCTCTCCTTTTCTATACAATAGGTTTTATCCTTTGTTAAAATTACAAAAGGGTAAAAAATCCTTTATTTTTGCAACCCGATCGCTCTTTTGATTTTGGAAAAAATTATATTCTCTTTACTTTATCAGTATACTGTTTCTTCTACACATCCGTCTCCAAGAGAATAGTTAGGATTTTTTTTCATAAAAAAAATAAAAAATAATCAATGATTCACTCGCATAAAAACCTTTTTCTGCACTGGCACTAATCTATTTTTAACATACAAATTAGATCGGGTAATTATTCCAATTTTAAGAATATAAGCTCGTTGCTTTTTGTTTTACCAAAATTAAGGCTAAAAGACGATATCCATTTATTCACTAGACTCAACTGTAAATTTCTTTTGTCTCCTTCCAAAAATAAAAACAATTAATAATATATATATAGAGTTAAGTTAAGGATAAATTAAATTAAAAGTTCTATTTTAATTAAAAAAAAAAAAAAATTATTACGACATGCTGTTTTTTCCTTCATTACCTTTTAAGATCAGTCGTGGTCTTTATATAGACTCTACCAATAGTCTGGACGAATTCGTTGCTTCATCCAGATGTGTAAAAGATCATAGTCGCACTTAAAAGCCGAGTACTCTACCGTTGAGTTAGCAACCCGGATTGTAGATACGATCAAAAAAAAAAAAATTGATCCCATCCCGCCAAAATAATAAAGATTGAACTAGCAACAAATTCAATTTAAAAGAAAGATTTTTTTAATCAATTATAAACACCAATCCACTAAAATAGGTAGGATTGGATTAAAAAATAATAAATTCTCAATAGATATATCTAATATCTATAATCAAAACTTATACCTATTTTTCTCTTGATCCATTCCATTTTTTTTTTTTACGTCTTGTATACCAGTAAATTCAGTAAACACATCCTTATGACTAAGGTGACTAAGGCTAAAGCGAAGGAAAAAAAATAAATATGAGGCAGGAATAAACAGATCCATTTTATTTATCTACGATCAAATTATATTTGTTCGGTACACCATTGTCAATATGATATAGAATGCTGAGAAAAAAATTCTAAATAAATCAAATTAAGGCCTTGTGTTGGATTGGCACAATATAAGTAAAAAAATAAATTTGAATGCAAAAATAAATAAAGGCAGGGTAGAGAAAAATATCGAGTTGATTCAATCAAAAGAGGTACAATAATCGAAATTGACCCTGTCTTTGTCGGTAAATTATATTCCCACAATAAAAAATAAATAATAAAATAATAAGTGAGCAAAAAAAAGAACAAACAAATTCTGGAGAAATAATTATACAAAGATAAAGATAGATGCTAGTACCCTCTCTTTTTTATTCAATTTTTTTAATTTAATTAAATTAACAGTTAACCCAATATTCCTTCTTTAAATAATTCTGTCTTCCTTAAAATATCATGAACAGTTACTGTGGGTTGAGCGCCATTTTCAAGGAAATATAGAATAGCGGGAACATTTAAATAGGTTTTATTCTTTATCGGATCGTAAAAACCTACCTTCCGAAGATCTCTTCCTTCTCTTCGGGATCGAACATCAATTGCAACGATTCGATAGATGGCTCATCGGGATAGATGTAGATAAACAATGCCCCCCCTAGAAACGTATAGGAGGTTTTATCCTCATACGGCTCGAGAAAAAATGATTCTAATTTATGTATATAACGGCAAATATATCCATAAAATACTGAATAAATAATGAATTAGACTATGATTAAAGTGGTTTTTTCTTCCTCTTTCCTTACGAAAGTTAAAAAGATATCATTCGTACTCATAACTCAAGTTGGGTAATTCTGAGGAAATCCTTAGATATTTATTGAGCCGTCTCTAACCTCTTTTGTTTGTCTCGAATCAATTTTTATTCCGCATTTTGATTCAATTGTTGAGACAATTGAAAATAGTGTTTCCTTGTTCCGGAATCCTTTATCTTTGTTTTGTGAAATCATTGGGTTTAGACATTACTTCGGTGATCCTTACTCCTTTCAAAAGGGCAGCAACATACCTTTTGTTTTTTTCTTATTTCTTTCTATAGACTATAGAAAAAAATAAGAGAGATTGATTCCCTTGTGATACACTTTTGATCGAAATAGTTTTATGAATTCCGACAAATATTACTTATTTTCTTTTTTATTTCAAACTTGTTTGAATTTTAACCCTTTTCAATTTATATAATTTATCCATTTATATTAAAAATTTATATTATAGAGGATATATTTACAAAGTTGGTTCAACTTATTGATTTTTATTGTCACTAACCCTAGATTCTTCCCCCCGATAAATGAATCTCAATACTTTCTGCTCGAGCTTCATCATGTACTTTTTATTTAGATTAGAACCCAACACAAATTAGGTTCCTAGTAAAAAGAACAAACTATGTCGAGCCAAGAGCATCTTCATTCTTATAGAAAATGGCGGATGTAAGAATCCACAGTCAATCATGTCCTTCAAGTCGCACGTTGCTTTCTACCACATCGTTTCAAACGAAGTTTTACCATAACATTTTTATTATTTAATTTCAAACTGATATGGAATTGATTCAATATGAAATCATGAATAGTCATTGGATCAACTTATATATGTATATATTATTATATATTATGATATGGCCGGCCGTATAGTTTTGATTTTATATTATATCTATACATAAAAAAAAAACAAAATTAAAGAATAAATGAGTTTAGTTTGCTTAAGATTTATTGAAATTTTCAACAGATTGTTCGGGACGATCAATCATGAAGGATCCTTTTTTTTCTTGAACAAATAAATTAAAAACCTCAAAGAAAGGGGCTCTAATGAATTCCCAATTCCAGAATAAAATCTGTTTTTAATCAAATAAACTATTCCAATGACCCACGAAGGTTGGAAAGTTTATCGATAATATATAGATTTATTGCACTTCTTCGAATACCAAAGCAAAGATTTATATCATAAAAATTAAGTTAAAAAATAAAGATCTTTATTTCCAACTGCATTTGACACTTGATTCTGTTTGTAAGAAACCAAAAAAAATTCTTAAGAATCATTCTTAGAATTCAGAACGAAAGATTGTTCTCTTTAACAATTTTTTGTTAAATGTTGGAAACAATGTGATCCAATCTGCCCTTTATAGCAGAAAGGGTCTGGGACGGAAGGATTCGAACCTCCGAGTAACGGGACCAAAACCCGTTGCCTTACCGCTTGGCCACGCCCCATTTAAATTTCTATTCAACACTAATAAATACTAATATTATATTAGTATTGGTTATTCGTCAATTCTAGTATGTAATATATTGTTGCTAGGTTTCTATACATGGAGAGATAGAATCAAAAAATTCATTGATCATTACATTGAATTCTATTAAGATATTGTATGAAAGTATAATTCTTTGTATTCTCGTTTGAGAATTGAAAGGGGTTTTATTTGGGATAGTTCAAAGAAAAAGAAGGATTTTTTGGCCTGCCTTTTTCATTTTTACCTTATATTATAAAAATGACTCAATCAAAATTAAATTATCTAATCTACAAGAACGAAATTTTTGTTATGCTTAATATCTTTAGTTTAATCTGTATCTGTCTTAATTCTATCCCTTATTTGAGTTCGAGTAGTTTTTTCTTCGCCAAATTGCCCGAGGCTTATGCTTTTTTCAATCCACTCATCGACATTATGCCTATCATACCTCTATTCTTTTTTCTCTTAGCCTTTGTTTGGCAAGCTGCTGTAAGTTTTCGATGAAATCTTCAATATTCTCCTAAATTCATGATTTTTTGAAAAAAAAACACACACTTCATTATAGCATATGCGGTACGAAAAAAATGGGTAATCTATTCCCCTAAAAAAATGATCTTGGAGATTTTGTAATGCTTACTCTCAAACTCTTCGTTTATACAGTAGTGATATTCTTTGTTTCTCTCTTCATCTTCGGATTCTTATCTAATGATCCAGGACGCAATCCTGGACGTGAAGAATAAACATAAGACATTTTTAACTTTGCTTTTTTTAGGAATTCTTTATTCCATTAACTATTTTAATCAAGGGATCCAGTGATGAGGGATAGCGGAGAGAGAGGGATTCGAACCCTCGG